ATTATTGTAGTGAGGGATAGCTCTAAAAAGAAAACGGATCAGGATATATATTTAGAAACAAAGGATCAATGGAAAGATCCTATAATAGAGAGATATTTGGAGAAAGAGAGAGAGAGAGAAAAAAAAGAGAAAGAGAGAGAAGAAAAATATGGGCAAAAAAATAAATCCCCTTGGTTTCCGACTTGGTGGGGAAAACCAAAAGCATAGATCCCTTTGGTTCGCGCAACCAAAAAATTATTCCATAGGTCTCCAGGAAGATGAAAAAATACGAGATTGTATCAAGAATTATGTACAAAAAAATAGGAGAATATCCTCGGGTTTCGAAGGAATTGCACATATAGAGATTCAAAAAAAAATCGATCTGATCCAGGTCATAATCTATATTGGATTTCCAAATTTGTTAATAGAGGGTCGAACACGAGGAATCGAAGAATTACAGATCAATGTACAAAAAGGATTTAATTCTGTGAACCGGAGACTTAACATTGCTATCACAAGAGTTGCAAAACCTTATGGACAACCTAATATTCTTGCAGAATATATAGCTCTACAATTAAAGAATAGAGTTTCCTTTCGAAAGGCAATGAAAAAAGCTATTGAATTAACTGAACAAGCGGATACAAAAGGAATTCAAGTGCAAATTGCAGGACGTATCGACGGAAAAGAAATTGCACGTGTCGAATGGATCAGAGAAGGTAGGGTTCCCCTACAAACCATTCGAGCTAAAATTGATCATTGTTCCTATACAGTTCGAACTATCTATGGGGTATTAGGCATCAAAATTTGGATATTTGTAGACGAGCAATAATGGGCCTTTCCTTGCCATTCTATCCAGTGATAGAACAAAAAACGACAAACTCTTTTTTTTCCCTTCAATGAAAAATGAGCAATTCTAATTCTATAGGGTTGAATAAAAATTGGATTGATCATTTGGTAGAATTGCTATGCTTAGTGTGTGACTCGTTGGTTTTTCTTTAGAGTTGGGATTCAAAAAAAAAGGACTGGCCCCTAACTAATAACTATAGAACTTAGAACCAGCTCATTGCTTCGTATTATCGAGATCCAAGGAACCAGTCACTATATGATGTGTCAATCATATAGTTGTAGCAACTGAAATCTTTTTTCCATAAAGGAAAAATCAATCTGATTATGGATTGTGAAGCGAAAATAGAGGGATGTGGGTAAATGGAAGGGCGAGAGAAAGAGAGAAGGAGAATATCAATGGTCTATGATTCCAATATGTATGGTCTATTATGAATCATCTCATAAAAGGCAGTGTGATAAAGCATCAATACTGATTCGTCCATAATTAGATGAATACGGTTCATAGGAAAAATACCAATAATAAAGAGCCTCGAGTCAATAGAGACTGAGGAGATTGACTTGGGAACGAACTTGAATTGAGGAGCTCCATTGCAGAGTTCAGGCCTAGCCATTAATGGAGAAGCTATGGGAACGACGGAACCTGTGACTGCAGAAGATTCTATTGAAAACGAATCCTAATGATTCATTGGGTGGGATGGCGGAAACAACCAGGAACCAATTGATTTCTTCTGAGAGGCCATGGGTTGACCCTACGAATGAAACAAATATTGAAAGAGTAAATATTCGCCCGCGAAACCCTTATTGAATTGCAAAATTTTGGCCGATTCGGTAAAGGTCAAGGATTCGTTATAAAAAGAAAGCAAAGGCATTATCTTCTATATATAGAAATATACGTCTAGCTATATATACAAGATATACAGATTCCTACATGACAGATTCAATATCAATAAATCCCATGATTTAGTGTATTATTCAATAAATACATGTGTATCTGTACTGTAATATTATTGAATCGTTTCATTCGCGAGGAGCTGGATGAGAAGAAACTCTCATGTCCGGTTCTGTAGTAGAGATGAGGTTGAGAAACAACCATCAACTATAACCCCAAAAGAACCAGATTCCGTAAACAACATAGAGGAAGAATGAAGGGAATATCTTATCGAGGCAATCATATTTGTTTCGGTAGATATGCTCTTCAGGCACTTGAACCCGCTTGGATCACATCTAGACAAATAGAAGCAGGGCGACGAGCAATGACACGATATGCGCGCCGTGGTGGAAAAATCTGGGTCCGTATATTTCCCGACAAACCCGTTACAGTAAGACCTACGGAAACCCGTATGGGTTCGGGGAAGGGATCTCCCGAATATTGGGTATCTGTTGTTAAGCCGGGTCGAATACTTTATGAAATGGGCGGAGTATCGGAAACTGTAGCCAGAGCAGCTATTAAAATAGCTGCGTGCAAAATGCCTATACGAACGCAATTCATTATTTCAGGATAGGGATGTGGAACCAAAGGGGTATTTATGATGAAAAAAACAATCGCGGATTTATTTATTTCTGGACAGACCATATTTCTTTCTTTTTTCCTTCGACCTTTGCATTGAAAGAACAGATTCAAAAAAAAATGATATGATTCAACCTCAGACCCATTTGAATGTAGCGGACAACAGCGGGGCTCGAGAATTGATGTGTATTCGAATCATAGGAGCTAGTAATCGCCGATATGCTCATATTGGTGACGTTATTGTTGCTGTAATAAAAGAAGCAGTGCCCAATATGCCTCTCGAAAGATCAGAAGTGATCAGAGCTGTAATTGTACGTACATGTAAAGAACTCAGACGTGACAACGGTATGATAATACGATATGATGACAATGCAGCAGTTGTCATTGATCAAGAAGGAAATCCAAAAGGAACTCGGGTTTTTGGAGCGATCGCTCGAGAATTGAGACAGTTGAATTTCACTAAAATAGTCTCATTAGCTCCTGAGGTATTATAAATACTAGTAGATGAGACCATGATATAGTAGGGTATCTGAAATGGATCAATTAGTAGATTGTGTTTCACGCATATACTTTTAATAATTCATAAATAAAGAATCAAAAATTCACATAAAAAAAAACGGAACATGTTGATTATATCAAAATTAGGAGGCACCAATAATTATAGTTCGTCATGGGTAGGGACACTATTGCCGATATATTAACTTCTATAAGAAATGCCGACATGGATAAAAAAGGAACGGTTCGAATAGCATCTACTAATATGACCGAAAGCGTTGTTAAAATACTTCTACGAGAAGGTTTTATTGAAAACGTTAGGAAACATCGGGAAAACAACAAATATTTCTTGGTTTCAACCCTGCGACATAGAAGAAATAGGAAAGGAACATATAGAAATATTTTAAAGCGTATCAGCCGACCCGGTCTACGAATCTATTCCAACTATCAACGAATTCCTAGGATTTTAGGTGGAATGGGGATTGTAATTCTTTCTACTTCTAGAGGTATAATGACAGATCGAGAAGCTCGACTAGAAAGAATTGGAGGAGAAGTTTTGTGTTATATATGGTGATCCTTCTGGTATCCGAAGTTGATCCGTAACTTCCTATTTGTGAAAAAGGAGAGGAAAGACGGGTTGTTTAATATCACTCCTCCTCCATTAGTTGATACTTCAAGGGGGTTACCTGGAATGAAAGAACAAAAATTGATTCATGAAGGTTTAATTACTGAATCACTTCCCAATGGTATGTTCCGGGTTCGTTTAGATAATGAAGATCTGATTCTAGGTTATGTTTCGGGGAGGATCCGACGAAGTTTTATACGGATACTACCAGGAGATAGAGTAAAAATCGAAGTAAGTCGTTATGATTCAACCAGGGGACGTATAATTTATAGACTTCGCAACAAAGATTCAAACGATTAGGTGTAGGTGGCTTTTTAAACATTCCTTTCGTGGGAATACAATTCGAGGTTCAAAATTTCAAGAGACTTATTTTCTTCCAAGGAGTAGATTCGGAATTAAGGTAAGGAATAACAAATATGAAAATAAGGGCCTCTGTTCGTAAAATTTGTGAAAAATGTCGACTGATCCGTAGGCGGGGACGAATTATAGTAATTTGTTTCAATCCGAGACATAAACAGAGACAAGGGTAATCTTTCTAAAAAGAAAAAGGGATTTTCTAAAGGACCCGATGGACAAATAAAGGATCTGTTTTGATATGAAATGGATATATCCGTATATCTCTGACTCATATTTATGAGATGATAAAATATGACAAAACCTATACCAAGAATTGGTTCACGTAGGAATGGGCGTATTGGTTCACGTAAGAGTGGGCGTAGAATACCAAAAGGAGTTATTCATGTTCAAGCGAGTTTCAACAATACCATTGTGACTGTTACAGATGTACTAGGTCAGGTGGTTTCTTGGTCCTCCGCTGGTACTTGTGGATTCAGAGGCACAAGAAGAGGGACACCATTTGCTGCTCAAACCGCAGCAGGAAATGCTATTCGTACAGTAGTGGATCAGGGTATGCAACGAGCAGAAGTCATGATAAAGGGTCCTGGTCTCGGAAGAGATGCAGCATTACGAGCTATTCGTAGAAGTGGTATACTATTAAGTTTCGTACGTGACGTAACCCCTATGCCACATAATGGATGTAGACCTCCTAAAAAAAGACGTGTGTAGAAATAAGAATTGAACGGATTTCAAGAGAAATAAATGATTCAATGATCTGAAAAAAGAATAATATTATTATGGTTCGAGAGGAAGTAGCAGTATCCACTCGGACACTACAGTGGAAGTGTGTTGAATCAAGAACAGACAGTAAGCGTCTTTATTATGGCCGTTTCATTTTGGCCCCGCTTATGAAAGGCCAAGCAGATACGATAGGTATCGCGATGCGAAGGGCTTTACTTGGAGAAATAGAAGGAACATGTATTACACGTGCAAAATCTGAAAATGTACCACATGAATATTCTACGATAGTCGGTATTGAAGAATCAGTACATGCAATTTTAATGAATTTGAAAGAAATTGTATTGAGAAGTCATCTGTATGGAACTCGTGACGCATCCATTTGCGTCAGGGGTCCTAGATACGTAACTGCTCAAGATATCATCCCACCACCTTCTGTGGAAATAGTTGATACTACACAGCATATAGCTAGCC